GACACTATTAGCTCGAAAATAAATAGTAGTAAAAAGAATTCGTTTTGAACAATAGATGTCTTTCACATCCAGCTATAACAATGAGTAATTTTTCAATTTCTAAATGGCAGTTCCAAAAAAACGCACTTCGACATCAAAAAAGAGTATTCGTAAAAATATTTGGAAAAGGAAGGGGTATTGGGTAGCATTAAAGGCTTTTTCGTTAGCGAAATCTCTTTCTACCGGGAATTCAAAAAGTTTTTTTGTACGCCAAACCAAAATAAATAAGTAATAAAACCTTAGAATAATTTGAATCAACTTGCAAAAATAATTCAATTATTCTGAAATTATTCAATTTAGATAATAATTGCATAATTTAACGATTTCCCTTTCATATTTGATATTGATTAGCTCACCAATCCATATGTAATGGAACTCTATTCGCTTTTCTGATTGATATATAAAATAATAGAATTAATCAAATTAGGAAATCCTCTATTTACTATTCACTGAATAATAACTTTTTTGTTGACAAAAGAATAAAGATCATTTCTATTCCAAGGTGGGGAGTTTTATTTTCCCCACCGACCTATTTGCAGAATCAAATTCAAATAAAATTCTATATTTGCATATCTATAGAAGAACGTATATAAAAATCTTTAGTGAAAGTTAAGAACTCATTGAAATTAATTGATTCTATTTTGAAACCTTTTTGTTTTGTCGAACTTTCGAACTTTTTATTTTCTCTGAATTATTATATAGACCCCATGTATATCTTGCCCTTAACCCAATAGCGAAAATTGCTTAATGAAATTTTGTATGACTAATTGTGAATTTTGAGCGATGCAAAATGGGTTCTTTTCTTTCTATTTTGTCGGCAAAATCCCTTTTTTGCTTTATTTTATATTTCTGAAAAAACTAAAATAAAAAATTGCTGCTTAAACAATCAAAACAAAAACTTTGTTGAACTCTATTCCTTAATTGAGTATAGAACGGTTTAGTTACAAGAGTTGAATTCGAGGAAAGCATAAAATATAGGAAAGTCCCAGGTTAAATAAAAAAAAACTAAGACTCTAAACTCAAATCGAAAATAATGAACCTTCAACCGCAAATTTCTATTTGAACAACTTTTTATTCTTATTGATCCATTTGAATCATTACTAAACTAAAATAGTTTACTCAATCTCGACGATTGCTTATTCATAGGCTATTATGAGTTCAAGACAGGCCGCTATGGTGAAATTGGTAGACACGCTGCTCTTAGGAAGCAGTGCTAATGCATCTCGGTTCGAGTCCGAGTGGCGGCATACCATCTTCTAAAAAGGATAAATAGATCTTATAATGAATTCAATTCCCGATTTCCATTTTAGAATTATGTAATTAAGGGATTCTTCTTTTTTAAGATTTTTTATGATATTTTCAACCTTAGAGCATATATTAACTCACATTTCCTTTTCGATCGTTTCAATTGTAATTACAATTCATTTGATAACCTTTTTAGTCGATGAAATTGTAAAACTATATGATTCGTCAGAAAAAGGCATAATAGTTACTTTTTTCTGTATAACAGGATTATTAGTTACTCGTTGGATTTCTTCAGGACATTTCCCACTAAGCGATTTATATGAATCATTAATTTTCCTTTCGTGGAGTTTCTCCCTTATTCATATAATTCCGTATTTCAAAAAAAATGTTTTAATTTTAAGTAAAATAACTGGACCAAGTGCTATTTTGACCCAAGGCTTTGCTACTTCAGGTATTTTAACTGAAATACACCAATCTGGAATATTAGTACCTGCTCTTCAATCTGAGTGGTTAATAATGCACGTAAGTATGATGCTATTGGGCTATGCAGCCCTTTTATGTGGATCGTTATTATCAGTAGCACTTCTAGTGATTACATTTCGAAAAAACAGAAAGCTTTTTTATAAGAGCAATGGTTTTTTAAACGAGTCATTTTTCTTGGGTGAAAATGTTTTAGAAAATACTTCGTTTTTTTCTGCTAAAAATTATTACAGGTCCCAATTGATTCAACAATTGGATTATTGGAGTTATCGGGTTATTAGTTTAGGATTTACTTTTTTAACCATAGGAATCCTTTCGGGAGCGGTATGGGCTAATGAAGCGTGGGGGTCATATTGGAATTGGGATCCAAAAGAAACTTGGGCATTTATTACTTGGATCGTATTTGCAATTTATTTACATACTCGAACAAATAGAAATTTGCGGGGTGCAAATTCTGCAATTGTAGCGTCTATAGGCTTTCTTATAATTTGGATATGCTATTTTGGGGTCAATCTATTAGGAATAGGGTTACATAGTTATGGTTCTTTTCCATCAACATTTAATTGAATTCAAGACAAGTTATTACAAATACAAGAGCGGGCGACGCATTGTATGAACCAGCATGCGGACCGTGTGAATCAAATATTGTATTGATGATTCACACGGTTTTCTACCATATGTAGTTCAATTTCATTGTTTTTACTTAATTCTTAAGGTAAGAGAAGAAAAAAAGTCT